TTTTACCATAAAAGAACCCCCTTTTAATATATGAATTTTACCTATCAGTAATAATAATAATCCCAGTCATTTTAATCGGGTATACACAACAATCAATCTGAATTTCTTTATCTTGATGGGTTCCCATTTTATCAAATCAAATTAATCAACAATCAATCCAATTTTGAATTTCAGTCCGATAGGTATACACAAGGATATACATTTCCACATTCACAAAAGAGAATAATTTAGTCCTAAGAAAATTCTGTTGATTTTTTTCTAGATCGAACGAATGGATACGTCATTGAATTAGTATCGTATATTAGACTGGAATGAAAGACAAGACGCGTGGGCATCTCTTTGCTTTCATATAGCAGATATGTTACAGGGATATATGGTCAAAATTGACCATCAACAAATTTTCAATCGTGGATACATTTTGATCCTTAACATACTGAAACGACTGCCATTATTGGTATCAAACCAATAACGATTCATACAAGCTAAATCTTCTAATCGATAATTCGGCCAAAGGAAGAATTTGAATTTCATTAATTTCTTTTTATCTCTATCAAGATGTGTACTTTCATCCAAAAATTGACCCCAGTTTCTTACGTTGTTCCCGTTGCAAAATACTGGATTTTTAGTCATACCATTCCTCTTCTTTGAATTGAAACAAATTAGAATTCTCAATTCTCTACGACGTCTCGATGATAAAATCTTTTCAGGAACAAGCAAAGCATAATGATTTTTGTCTCTATTTTCAGTTATCTTTTTATGTTTTTGAATGGATTCATCAAAATTCTTCTTATTAAGATATCTTTTTGCTCGATATCTTTGATTAATTTTTTGCTTACTCTTATGAATCAATGAAATACCTATGGTTTGATACATAAAAAATTGTCCATCATTTTTTACAGATAGACGACGGGGTTCGATAATCAATATCCCCCCTTTCATCAATTCTATAAGAGTTAAATTCTTTTGAATCAACATTATATCCAGACTTATTTCTCTCCTTTGAATAGAGGATATAGCAATTTCTCTTGGATTTATCAGTCTAAGCAGGAGACAATATACCCTAATATTATTGAGCATTCTTTGATTCAAAGCATCATTCCATCTCAATTGAAAAACAAAATATTTTTTCAGAAACAAATTGAGTGCTGCTTCTGTGGTGCTCTTGTATTGTTTTTTCTTTTTATCTTTTTTTGTATCTGATCTAGGATAATCTTCTTCAATATCTTTTTTTTGGTTTGAGAGAAGGGGTCCAATATTTCCTTTGCTTTGTACATCTGATCCAAGATTTCCTTGGCTTGCGGGTTCTTTTTCTTCTTGATTTCGAGTCTTTAATTCAAAAGATTTTTTTTTATTCGATGAGATAAAAGGATCCTTTTGTTGCTTTCCATTGATGTTTTTATTTTCACTAAAATTTTCATTTATATTCAAATTTAAAAGAAGTAATTTGCTTGGTATAACCCAGGGTTTCATTTTATAGGCATTATAAAGTAGTACAAATTCTGGTAAGAACTCCAAATCCAGATTCGATTTGGGACGATTTACTATTTCTTCATTCATTCCCATCCAATCAAATATTTTTTGATTGGGTGGATTGATTTCTTGAGCTTGATGAATCGTAAGATCAAAAAGACCTATCCTATGCTTTTTATCAATTATTTGAGAATTCTTAATGCCGATTTTAGTGTTTTTATTACTGTTGGTATCGAACTCGATCCATGCTTCAATATTGACTTTTTTTCTAAGACAAAAATTGAGAATTTTCCAATCAAAATATTTTCTATCCATATTTTTCTCCCTATACAGAATAGCACCTTCTCTTAGATAATTATTGATAGGGATACCTCCCGGCATATCAAATAATTGGTGTTTCTGTGTGTTGTAATTATAAGAAATTTGTTGTTTCTTATTTGCTTGTAATGGTGATCCATAAATATATGAGGTCCTCTTATTTTCATAATTAATAGATTTAGATGATAAAAGATCATATCTATAGTATTTTTGAAAATTCTCTTTTCGATTCGGTAATGAATATACTTCATAATTATTTTGTTTGTTGTAATGCATTAATTGTCCTTTTTTATCTGAATCCCATTTGCTTAAATCCTTATTATTTTGAGTCGTACGACGTTGATTGACTCTATTTCGCCATTTTTTTAGTATTAATCTAGACCATCTAATCTGAGATAAATTGTATTGATAATCACCTCTTAACCAAATTTTCCATTGATTCATTCCAGAATTCCGAGATTTCTTATGATTTAATTCGGAATTAAATATGCCTTGTGTTCCAAATCCAAAATAATTCTTTATTGGAGTCTTAAGAAAAAACGATGTTCCGGTATATTGAAGAACAGATTTTAAGTTATACAAGTTAATAACTTGTGGTTGTGATATTTTGTAAAATACATATGCTTGTGACAAGGAGGAGAAGTCCCCCAACATATTTGAATTTTTATTATTACGAATATGAAAAAGGGACTTTTTTATATTGGAAATAAAGTCAATTGTATTTTGATTGATTTTATCAATTCTTTCTTGACTTGGTTCATTATTGTAAATGTATTTATCAATAATTTTCTTTGTTGATTCAAGAAAAAGTTGTGTATTAATTCTGGGAATATTAATGATACATAGAAAGATATCTATGTATATCTTTTCAATGAAAAATTTTATTAAATTATCTAATTTACGGATTAATCGAACATTTCGTCTTTTTAATATTTGCCAAATATTTTTGGGTGATTTTAATTTTATACCATTATACCTTGTTTTGTTAGGACTAACATTTTTTCCTGAAGTTGCTTTTTTTTTCTCTTTTGGAATTCTTTCTATTTGATTTCGGATTTTGTTTGTTCTATCAGTTAGGTTTTTCAGTTTTTTTTCTGTTAGTGAATAATTTGTCCAATTCGTAGATGGAATTTGACTAAATGATTCATGAATTAGTGGATTGTTGCTTATAGAATCTTTTTCTTTTTTAGTTTCACTCGCTTGATCTACCTCTCTCAATCTAAATAATAGAATTGGATTTACTTTTGAAAGTTCTTTTTTTATTTTTTTAAAAAAAAGAACGCTTTTGATAATCCAGTTTTTTGTTTCTTTTGAAACCTTTAGAAAGAATTTTGTTCTTTCTTTTAAAAATCTTAGAACTAGAAAATACTTCTTTTTCAATTTTCCAATTTTTTTTTCGAGTTTCTTAAAAATGGGTTCAAAAAAGGGAGGCCATTTTCGGGGAGACCCAAAAGGAACGTTAGTTTCCATTCCCCAAACTGTTAAAAAACAAAAATCATTTTTTTGCCCGTTTCTTTTCTTTTTTATTAGATCCCTATGAGAGGATCGTAGTTTAGATTTGTGCCAAGGTTTGAGACAGAAAGGAAATAAGATCTTTATCTGAATACCGTCTATTAACCAATTTTTCGGAAATTCTGTTTCGGATAATTGAACACCATTATAGGTGCATTTAACATACATTTCGCTATTCCATTCGGTTAAATCCTCAGACCACTCAGGAAATTGCAATAATAGCATACGGAAAATATTTTTAGCTATTATCAATGAAGGTAATATAATATTTTTTCTAAGAATTGATTGAGTTACTAACATAGAACCCCTTATTACTTGAGCAAATGGGATGGTATCCCAGGCTTCTGCTATTTCTATCTGCACTTGCTCCTTTCTGTTGTTCTCCTCTTTTTTCTCCACTTCTTTTATTTGTTCTTCGGTATAATCTAAAATTTTTAATTCTGCCTTTTTACCCACCCAAGTTTTAAAAAGGAGTTTCATCAGTCTGGCAACATCAAAAGAAAAAAGGGGAGGTTTGTTTATCCTATCCAAAAAAAGCGGAGAATGCATATTTGCTTGAAACAGTTCCCTAATAACCGTTTTACGCCTTTGAGCGCGCATAGAACCTTTGATTATGTCTCGACGAAAATCGGATTGTTGCGAATAACGTATCAAAGCCACTTCGTCTGCTTGATTAGGATTATTAGTATCCTTTTGATTAGGATCATTAGTATCCTTGGTATTAGTATCAAGATTCTCTTGGTTATTATTAAAAATCACTACACGTCTGCCTTTTCTTGAACGAATCTGATGCTCTAATGTCACGTCTTCTTGATTTTCTCTTTCCTGTTGTTCCAACTCGTTGATTAATTTGTATGACCATCGAGGGACTTTTTTACTGATTTCTTTTATTCCAATATATTTTTTTCTAATGTTTGGATTATTAGGATCAGTTATAATTGAATTAAATAAAAATTGATTTTCTGAATGAATTCTTCTTTGTTTTGAAAATAAAAATAAAGAAAGGCCTTTCCAATTAAAATTCGATCTTGATTCTCTCGCAAATTCGCTGATTAAATTAAAGAAATGACCCATTTTTGTTGATAATGATTTTTTATCAAATATATCTATTTTTTGTTCAAAGTCTCGATGATTAGTATCAGTAAAAAGGATACCATAAATCTTATTTATCAAAAATTTCTCTATGAAATTTTCTATGGAAGTCTTATTTATGATTGAAGGTGAAACCCATTTTTTGATTGTTCCACGAGATGCCCCGTTCAAGAAAGGATCGTACATTTTAGGCAAGTATTTTTTTTGAATTTCATCATTACACAATCTAGTCTTTTTTTCGAGTATATCCAAAGAAGGGAATCCTCTGTCTAGAGCCTCAATTCTATTTAAAAACTCGTTGCTTAACTTTTTATTTTTTTTTTCATTGATAGAAACCCAATGGTTGGATAGTTCATCAGAGGAAAGTTTTTCTAGTGTGAACAAGGGCATCTTTCTTTGTATCATTTCCAAAAAAGTTGACAAACTGGGCGGATACGTAAAAGATATTCTTTGTTTTCCATCACTTTTACATGTATAAAAAAAATATTGTGACATTTCATTTTTTACAGCTTTTTCAAATCGGTTGCTTTTTATATATCGAAATGGTCGATTCCATCGCTTAGAGTCGAAAAGAAGAGTCAGAAGAGGTTTTTCAAACCAAAAGAGGT